TTATTCAATCATTTCATTTTACCAAGTTCAATGTTAGCGAGATTAGTCAACATTTTTATGTTTCGATGCAACAGCAAGATGCTATTTGTAACAAGTAGTTTTGTTGGTTGGATAATTGGTCACATTTTATTCATGAAATGGATTTTTCTTATTTTTCTTTTTCTTAAAGTTAAATTAAAGTTAAAGACTTAAAGAAAGACTTAAAGATTCAAAAAGTAGTAAATTACTAAAAAAATGGATACATAAGAAAAATAAAAGAACAGATAAGAAGAAATACGTCCCCCCCCTACCGATTTAATAACCTCTGCTACAAAGAAACTGATAAGACCAACTCCATTTGGAATTCCATCAATTATTCGTCTATCAAAAAAATGAGTGAATTCGGCCAATTTTCTCGTCCCCACAATCAAGAATGTTCCATAAAAGGCATCTATGTACCCCCGATTATATGACCAATCATATATAGCATTTTTTATTTTGTCATAAAAATTTCTCCTAGGCCCCATTTTAAAAAATGAATTAATTAAGTCCAAATTTTGAAAAGATGAATAAACAGGTTTATATAAAAAAAATGCTATAAATATTCCGAAAGAGGCTATACTGACTGAAAAAAAGGCATCTTTACAAAATTCATACCAATCTATTGAATTATTTGAATTTTTATGTAAAAGATTTATAGACGGGGTTAACCATTTTGTTAATATATCCACGTCTTGATTTAAAGGAATTCCTAAGAATCCAACGAACAAAGTAAATATAATTAATATAAGTATTGGGAATAACATCGTATTATCCGATTCATAAGGATACAAAGAAGTCTTGATATTGCCAAAATTCGGAATAGAAAGAAAAGGTGGGGTCATATTTCTTACATTCTCATCAATTTTATTTTTATATACTCTATTTGAAAAAAAAGAAGGACGTCCATTCTTATTCATTTTTAATAAAGTTACCAAACGAAAGTTTTTGTTACTTATTTTTGAACCTTCTTTACCCCATAGCGATATTGAATATAAGGGGGTATTCCTTTTTCCACTGTAATTTTGAAAATGAACGTTTAAATGTCCTTCAAAAGTAAGTAAATAAATCCGACACATATAAAATGCCGTTAATCCCGCCGTAGACCAAGCTATTATTGCAAAAATAGGTGAATACAACCAACTATCATTAAGAATTTCATCTTTGGACCAAAAACAAGCAAGGGGTGGAATACCGCAAAGAGAAAGTGTACCTAATAAAAAAGAATTTTTTGTAATTGGTACATGTTTTGTTAAACCTCCCATAAGCACCATATTCTGACTTTTTTTTGGACAATACCCAACAAGAGTTTCCATTGAATGAATAACGGATCCCGATCCTAAGAACAATAATGCTTTAGAATAAGCATGAGTAATCAAATGAAATAAAGCACTGCGATAAGACCCCATACCTAAAGCTAACATCATATAACCCAATTGAGACATTGTGGAATAGGCTAAACCCCTCTTAATATCTTTTTGAGCAAGAGCTAAAGTAGCTCCTAAAAAAACTGTTATTATCCCTATCAAAGAGATAAAATTCATTATGTGGGGTATGACTATGAAAAGAGGCATAAGTCGGGCTACAAGAAAAATGCCCGCTGCTACCATCGTAGCAGCATGTATAAGGGCCGAAATAGGAGTCGGCCCTTCCATCGCATCGGGTAACCATACATGAAGAGGAAATTGTGCAGATTTAGCAATCGCACCGGCAAATAAAAGAACAGCGCACAAGGTAACAAATAAAAAATCGACCTCATTATTAGAAATCAAGTTATTGAATATTTGGAATAAATCACGAAATTCGAAACTCCCCGTTACCCAATAAAACCCTAAAATGCCTAATAATAAACCAAAATCGCCAACACGATTAGTTACAAAGGCTTTTTGACAAGCCTTTGCTGCAACAGGTCGTGTGAACCAAAATCCTATTAATAGATACGAACACATTCCAACTAATTCCCAAAAAATATAAATTTGTATCAAATTTGAACTAGTAACTAATCCCAACATAGAAGTACTGAAAAAACTCATATAAGCAAAAAATCTCAAATACCCGTGATCATGAGACATATAATTATCACTATAAATAAGAACCAAAATTCCAACAGTAGTGATTAGTATTGACATAATAGAAGTAAGTGGATCGATCAAGTATCCGAATTCTAACGAAAAATCATTATTAATAATCCAAGACCATACATATTGATAGACAGAACTACTATTTATTTGCTGAATAGAAAGATTCATGGAAAAAATCATGACTATACTTAACAACAAAACGCTCTGAAAAGCCCACATACGGCGAAGACTTTTTGTTGCCGTCGGAAAAAGAAGAAGTCCCAACCCTATTAATATAGGAACTGGAAGTGGAAGAAAAGGTATTATCCACGCATATTGATATGTCTGTTCCATAAAAAAAGTTTTTTATTCTTAATTAATTGTTTCCGATTCACCGGATCTTACCTTTCGAAAAAGTCAATAAAAAATCAAAATATGCACTAACCGATTTAAGAAGTTTATATTAGTATTTATTAATATTAATTATTCTGAGTCTTTTCAAAACCGTTCAAATATTCAAAAAAGAAGTTACAATTGGTCAAATGATATGACCAAGTGACATATAAAAAAACGAACACTTATAATAGGAAAATAAAAATATAATAATTTATTGTAATCGTAATCAAAATTTATATTCATAGAGCAAGGATAAAAATTTAGCCTAAAAAGAGTACTTGATGCGGATACGAATTATAAGATTAACTAAGGTCATCGGTCTAATGAAAAAAACTCTTTATTTTAGTTAGTTTATTTCAATTCATTAACTAATTTTCAATTAATTAACTAATTCATTATGGGATTGATTGTTTTCCATTTCAATCAAAACAATTTATTAGTAAAGTTTAGAAAAATATGGAACTAAAATGAACTTTTTAGCGAGAAAGGATCAAAAATGACTGAGATCCTTTTTTATCAAACCACGTATCTTTTAACAGATTTATTACTAGTCTCATTCGAATTTGAAAATTGAATTTAGTTGTATTTTTTTCTAGTTTGACTATCAATTTATTAGTAAAAAGTACAATCCTGGTATTTTATTACATGTAAATCAAGTATAGAATGCCGAAAATAAAGGTCTTTTAGATTCTTTTTTTATTTTTTTAAGTTTGATTTGATTTCTATGACATGCAGATTCTAAAGATATAACTTTGAGAGATAAACAACGCGAACCAATAGTTCCAAACCAAAAATAAATTTTTGGTTTTACGGAATATTTTGTTATTTCGAGTCATTTTTGATCCAGTTTTCATGGATCTTTGACATATCTATATTTCTTTTTTATGAAGAGAATATTATATTATTTAGAGAAAAAATAGATAATGAATAAGAATAATAATAGAACAATAGATGTCTTTCACATCCAACTATAACAATGAGTAACTTCTTCATTTTTAAATGGCAGTTCCAAAAAAACGTACTTCGATATCAAAAAAGCGTATTCGTAAAAATATTTGGAAAATGAAAGGATATTGGGCGTCGTTAAAAGCTTTGTCATTAGGGAAATCTCTTTCTACCGGGAATTCAAAAAGTTTTTTTGTACGACAAACAAATAAGTCCTAAAATATTGGAATAATCGAAATGCATTTGATTCAAAGCATATATTAATATGAAATAGAATCTTAATGTTATGTCTAAAAGAATAATTCTTCTATTTTCTGAATTCTAAATCTAAAAATCTAAATAAAAAAATAAATACAATTTTTTATTTTTTTTTGTATGTTTTCACTCATATTTTGGTGGTGGGGAGTCTTTTTTTCCCCATCGACCTTTACAATTCCAATAAATAAAATTTTTTATCTTTTTCGGGAAGGGCAGATTGTTGAAACTAATGGATTCCATGTTAAAAACTAACTTCTTAATTTATTGCATTTAGCATATGTAATGGATTTACCATATATCTCCAATTTTCAGATCATCAATAAAAGAATCCATAAAAGAACTTGATTGTTGAGATATTATTATATTATGTACAAGTGTCAATTTGCAGCACTCCAAATACAAAATAGTTTTAGATTCATTGAGAAAATTTCTTCTTTGTTTCAAATTTATGATTATGAAATCAGATAAACCAGAAATAATGACATGACAATAAGCGTAAAAAATGAAAAAAGTTTTTTTATTCTAGCGAGAGATTTCTATAGCTGCAAGAGTTCGATTTTAGAATCGCATAAACTGCGTAAAAAGCCCTAAGATAAATGGACACTTAAAGAAAAATAAATGAAACTAATGAATCTTCAAATTGACTTTTGAACTCATTTTTTTTATCAATTTAATTTTTACTAAAAAAACATATTTGATTGAATTGACTTGTTCAATCTCGACTATTGAATATAAATAGGCTATTATGAATTCGAGCAAGCCGCTATGGTGAAATCGGTAGACACGCTGCTCTTAGGAAGCAGTGCTAGAGCATCTCGGTTCGAGTCCGAGTGGCGGCATGCCATCTTCTAAACGAGATCCAATAGATCCTATAATAAAAATAAATGAAATTCCCAATAATTAATATGGGGGATCCCCACCTTTTTTCTTTTTTATGATATTTTCAACTTTAGAGCATATATTAACTCATATTTCCTTTTCTATTGTTTCAATTGTGATTACAATTCATTTGATAACCTTATTGGGCAATGAAATCATAAAACCATATGATTCGTCAGAAAAGGGGATGCTAGCTACTTTTTTATGTCTAACAGGATTATTAATCACTCGTTGGATTTATTCGGGCCATTTCCCACTAAGTGATTTATATGAATCATTAATTTTTCTTTCATGGAGTTTCTCCCTTATTCATATAGTGCCCTATTTAAAAAAACGAAAAAATTATTTAACCACAATAACTGCCTCAAGTACTATTTTTACCCAAGGCTTTGCTACGTCGGGTCTTTTAAATGAAATACATAAACCCACAATATTAATACCCGCTCTACAATCGGAGTGGTTAATAATGCACGTAAGTATGATGATATTGAGCTATGCGGCTCTTCTTTGTGGATCATTATTATCAGTAGCACTTCTAGTCATTACATTTAGAAAGATTTTTTATAGTTCTAAAAGTAATAATTTATTAAAATTAAATGAATCTTTTTCATTTGGTGAAATCCAATACAATAATGAAAGAAACAATATTTTTAAAAAAACTTCTTTTTTTTATGCTAAGAATTATTACAAGGCCCAATTGATTCAACAATTAGATTATTGGAGTTATCGTGTGATTAGCCTAGGATTTATCTTTTTAACCATAGGGATTCTTTCGGGAGCAGTATGGGCTAATGAAGCATGGGGATCATATTGGAGTTGGGATCCAAAGGAAACTTGGGCTTTTATTACTTGGATCGTATTCGCAATTTATTTGCATACTCGAACAAATAAAAATTTGCAGGGGACAAATTCCGCAATTGTGGCGACTCTAGGCTTTCTTATAATTTGGATATGCTATTTTGGGGTCAATCTATTAGGAATTGGGCTACATAGTTATGGTTCATTTACGTTAACCTCTAGTTAAAGTTATTACGAATACAAACAGAATGCAATACAGTGTATATAAAACACATTGTGTCAACCGGGGAGAACCGCGTGAATCAAGTAGTGTAGTGATTCACGCGGTTCTCGCAAAGACCAAGTATGTTGGGTGAAAATTTAAATTCATATTTTGTTTTTACTTTATTTAAAATTTAAGAGAATCAAAATCCTTCTTTTTTTTTTTTTTTCATTATCCAACCGACTCTTAAAAATAATAGGAGTTTTTTCTTTAAGAAACTTTAAGAAAACTATCTATAAAAAAAATTAGATAGAATACCTTCAACCTTGTCAACTGATAGCGAAAGAACAAAATCGGGATACATACCAATACCTATTACAGGTAGAAAAATGGAGATGGAAACAAATAACTCGCGCGGTCCAGAATCAAAAACATAAGAGTTTGGAGTATTAAATAATTTGTATCCATAGAACATCTGCCGTGACATAGATAATAAATAAATAGGAGTTAATATCATTCCAATTGCCATTACAAAAGTGATAGCTATTTTGGGCATTAAAAGATATTTTTGGCTGGTAATTAGTCCTAAAAAGACTATAACTTCTGCAACAAAACCACTCATACCTGGTAATGCAAGGGAAGCCATGGAAAAACTACTGAACATCGTAAATATTTTTGGCATGGGGATAGCTACTCCGCCCATTTCGTCGAGATAAACAAGGCGTATTCTATCATAACTCGTTCCTGCCAAGAAAAAAAGTGCAGCACCAATAAAGCCATGAGATATTATTTGTAATATAGCTCCATTGAGTCCCGTATCGGTTATAGAAGCAATTCCTATAAGTATGAAACCCATATGAGATACGGAGGAATAGGCTATTCTTTTTTTTAAATTACGTTGGCCAGGAGATGTTGAAGCTGCATAGATTATTTGTATTGTGCCTACTATCATCAACCAAGGAGAAAATATAGAATGAGCGTGTGGTAATAATTCCATATTAATCCGAATCAATCCATACGCTCCCATTTTTAATAAAATTCCGGCTAGAAGCATACAAGTACTGTAATGCGCCTCTCCGTGGGTATCTGGTAACCATGTATGTAGCGGTAGAATCGGTGATTTGACAGCAAAAGCAATAAAAAATCCAATATAGAATATTATTTCCAAAGCCACAGGATACGACTGATTAACTGATGTTTCAAAATTTAATGTTGGCTCATTAGAACCATATAAACCGATACCCAGAACTCCCATTAAGAGAAAAATGGAGCCCCCCGCCGTGTACAAAATAAATTTTGTGGCTGAGTAGAGACGTTTCTTTCCTCCCCACATGGCTAAAAGTAGATAGACCGGAATTAATTCTAATTCCCACATGATGAAAAAAAGTAAAAGGTCCCGAGAAGAAAATGATCCTATTTGACCACTGTACATTGCTAACATCAAGAAATGGAATAATCGAGAATCCCGAGTAATAGGCCAGGCCGCTAAGGTAGCTAAAGTAGTGATAAATCCTGTTAATAAAACGGGGCCTATAGACAGTCCATCTATTCCTAATTTCCAACGGAAATCAAAAAAACTGATCCATTTATAGTCGTCTACTAGTTGGATTAATGGATCGTCCAATTGGAAATGATAACAGAATGCATAGGTTGTTAGAAGAAGTTCTAGCATGCATATACATATAGTATACCACCTAATTACCCTATTTCCTTTATGGGGAAGAAAGAAAATTAAGGAACCCGCAAATATTGGTAAGACTACAATTATTGTTAACCAAGGAAATTTGTTCGTGGTAAAGACAAGATACGCTTGGACCAAAAAAACCAGTGCCAAAAAATATTTGATTTTTTGGCACTGGTTTTGGCGGTAAAAAAAAAATGGACTCGGGTTTCTGTAACGTATTAATAAGCTATACCCATGCTGCGGGTTGTTTCATGCCATAA